TCAAAAAATTGAAGATTTAGTTACGATTCGAAATACACTTTTCTATCTTTATCCATGGATTCTTTACTCATACTCATTCAATTGGAAGTATTGATCCAATTCAAAAAAAAATTATGTTTCGTAATTTAATTTCATAATCCAATTTTTCAATTTCTAATTGACTTTTGGATACAAATCACGAGAATATATGTTTTTCCTCGAGTCTTTTATTTTATTGATAGGTAAAGGATTAAATCCTTTTAAGAAAAAAAGTTTTTGATCGGAATATGAATCAAACCAAAGGACCCTTTAACTATTTAACTATATAAGTTAACTATATAAGGGGATTAATAGAACGAATCGCACTTTTACCACTAAACTATACCCGCTACGATGCGATTATTGTATATAAATGGACCTTTTGTCGAGCAAGGGAATCGGGCGAAATCCATATAGAATCAGAAAAGAATCATGAAAATTAGAGTGTTGAGGTATTTTGTTGGGGGACCTAATGAGATTAGGAAAAGAAGACTCATTTAAATAACTAAATAAAAAGTTCTTTCTTTTTTTGGAGGGTTTTTAACGTATATGGCTCGACAAATAAGTTCAAAATGAATTGTGCAAGAATCCATAATTTTTTTTTTCTTTTTTTTTTCAGCAGAAATAATAAAATAAAAAAATGACACTTTGATTTTATATCCTAGGAATGAAAATAGTCCTGCTTCTGATTGTTGTTGTTTCAATAACAAGCATTTTTCAAATCAAATAAATCATTTTATCTAGTACGATTCATTGAAACAAAAAAAGGCCCCGGTTAGGTACTGACCAGGGCCAGGCCGTGGAAATAAAAAAAGGTCCTTTTCGGACGAAAAAAAAAAGGTATTCTTATCTATTCTTTTATATAGAATCAAAGAAGTATTTTTTTTTTATAAATAAAATTTAATATATATATATATATATATCGATTTCTATTGATTATATATTGATTGGAATATTGAGTTATATTAAGTTGGAGATATCTCTTTCGAGTCTTTACTTTATTTAAAACTTTATCTAAATATCTAAATGGAATTGGAATCGCTGATATGAGAAAAGTTATATATAAATATAAAAAAAGCAAGATACGAGATAATAAAATATATAATAAAAAGAGATAAAAAAGAGCTTTTTTCAAGCCTTACTTTTTGTGTAATGTAACATAGTAATTATCCTTTTTCAATTGGGAGAGATGGCTGAGTGGACTAAAGCGTCGGATTGCTAATCCGTTGTACGAATAATTCGTACCGAGGGTTCGAATCCCTCTCTTTCCGTTTCTGTTGATGACTTGGTATTTTATTTATCTTTCGAATTTATCAAACCCCTTTTTCCTTTTTATTTTTTTTATTTATTATTTAATAGTTAAAGATATGTTTAATAGTTAAAGATATGGAATAGATAAAATTCTAAGAACATTTTAAAATCAAACAAGGAAAACAAAAAAAACCTTATTTTTTATTCTTCACGTCCAGGATTACGTCCTGGATCATTAGATAGGAATCCGAAGATGAAGAGAGAAACAAAAAATATCACTACTGTGTAAACAAAGAGTTTGAGAGTAAGCATTACACAATCTCCAAGATCGTTTTTGGGGTTGGGAAAAAAGAGAATAGATTCTCTATTTTTATACCACATATCCTATTTTGACACCAAGAAATGAAGTGATTTCTATAAATAGAAAAGAATGTTCAGAAATTCATTTGTAATAAGAGTCAAGTTTTTCATTACCAAAAATTTTCTTTCATAGCCACAATTAGATATTGTGGGGGACTCTAATAGGGTCTTTTCAATGGAAGGGAAAAAAGGTCAGAATGAGGGGATCCAGATTTATCGCGGCTATACAAGAATTTCAATGTTTGAATTGAGGGTTCATACTGTAAAACTTATCTGATCTTATCAATTGTTAGAATTTTTTTTGCTCGAATAGATCATGAATTTTTCTAAGACAGTATTAAAGATCTCATCGAAAACTTACAGCAGCTTGCCAAACAAAAGCTAAGAGAAAAAAGAGCACAGGGATTACTGGCATAACATCCACGATTGGATTCAAAAAAGCGTAGGCCTCGGGCAATTTGGCGAAGAAAAGACTGCTTGAATAAAAGGCAGAATTCAGACAGATACAGACCATACTAAAGATATTAAGACTAAAGATATTAAGCATAACAAACATTTTGTTCTTGAATGAAGCTAATTCTATTTTGATTGAGTTATTAATATATTAGTTATTAATATATTATTGATATAAAAATGAATAAAGTATAAAAAAAATGAATATGAATTAAAGTAAGGTAGACCAAAAAACCCTTCTTTTTAAACTCACCCAACCAAAAATTCTTCAATTCTCAAATCAAAAAAGAATAGAAGAAATCATACTTTCATACAATATCTTAATTGAATTATATATAATGATCAATAAATTCAGTTTAATTCTAATTCTATATCTAGACGTATCAAAATCCTAGCAACAATTTAATCTATTTCATAGATATTTGAACTGGAATTGACGAACAACCAATACCAATACCAATATTAATGTCTAGTAGGGTCGAATAGAAATCGAAATAGAAATGGGGCGTGGCCAAGCGGTAAGGCAACGGGTTTTGGTCCCGCTATTCGAAGGTTCGAATCCTTCCGTCCCAGAATATACCCATTATCTATTTTATTTCTATATTTTATTATATATAATTTATATAGAAGTAAAAAGTATAATTTATATAGAAGTAAAAAGTATAATTTATATAGAAGTAAAAAGTATGGATTACTATGTACCGACTGAACCAATGACTATTCATGATTCCATAATTGAATCAATTACATACCGGTTCCAAACTAAAGGAATGTTATGGTAAAACTTCGTTTGAAACGATGTGGTAGAAAGCAACGTGTGACTTGAAGGACATGATCCGCTGTGGATTCTTACATCCACTATTTTTTATGTATATAAAAATGTATATAGAAATGAAGGTGCTCTTCGCTCGACATCTTTGGTCTGTTACACACTAGAACCCTCGTTTTTTATTGGGTTGGAATGTAAATAGTACATGATGGAGCTCGAGTAGAAAGTATTGATTCATTTCTCAGGGGCAAGGATCTAGGGTTAGTGCCAATCAATAAGTTGGAACAACTTCGTAAATATGTAAATATATTTTCGATATAGAAATTGAAAGGATTCAATCCGAGCAAGTTTCAAATACAAAAGTAAAGTTTGTTGGAATTGGTAAAACTCTTTTGATCAAAACAAAAAGTATATCACGCGGAAATCAATCGTTCATATGATTCTTTGATAGAAAGAAATCACAAAAAAATGGTATGTTGCTGCCATTTTGAAATGATTAAAGATTACCGAAGTAATGTCTAAACCCAATGATTCAAGGCAAAGATAAAGGATTTTGGAACAAGGAAATACCTTTTTAAATTGTCTCAACAACTAGAACTAGATTAGAATGAAGAATCAAAATAGATTCGAAAGGAGAAAAACAAAAAAAGGGGATTAGAGACCACTCAATAAATAAAATGCCTAAAGTAAAGGGTTTCCTTTGAGCTATTTGAGAGTTATCCAACGTGAGTTAGGGGGTACGAATGATTCCTTTTTCAGGAAATCCTTTTCGGGAAAGAAAAAGAAAAAAAAGGACTTAAATCATAGTCGAATTGATTTGATGATTTTATGGAGCTTTTTGACATTCTAATTCTATACAGAGACATAACTTCGAATCAAATCATTTTTCTCGAGCCGTACGAGGAGAAAACTTCTTATACGTTTCCAGGGGGGGGTATTGTTTATCTACACCTATCCCAATGAGCCATTTATCGAATCGTTGCAATTGATGTTCGATCCCGAAGAGAAGGCAGAGATCTTCGGAAAGTTGGTTTTTATGATCCGATAAAGAATCAGACCTATTTAAATGTTTCTGCTATTTTATATTTCCTTGAAAAAGGTGCTCAACCTACAGGAACTGCTCATGATATTTCAAATAAGGCGGGGGTTTTTACAGAACTTTACCCTAACCAAACGAAATTAATGAAATAAAAAAAAAAAGAGGGTGTGGGTGACTTGTATATAACTTTGTATAACCTTTTCTCTACTACTCCCCCCTTTTCTCTTACTCTATTCATATCTTACTCTATTCATATCTTACTCTATTCATACCTATTTATTATTTCTACCATAGACTGTTGTGTTATAGAACTACAAAAATCTATTTTATTGATATACGTTTATTGATATAAATTGATATAAGATTGATAAAAAAATTGATATAAGATTGATAAAAAATAGCTAGAAAAAAGACATCAAGTGAATAAATGAAGGAGTTGGGGCTAGAATTATAAATAATATAAAATAAAATTTTGACATCACCTTCGGTCTTTTTCGTTGTAACTCTATTATTATTAACAAATAAAAATAACAAATAAAAAAAAAAAAAACAGGGGATTGAGCTTTCTTAGTCTACTTATATTGATTGAATAAACTCGAGAATAAACTCGAGAATTTTTCCTACTTCTTTTTTTTCCTTAATTTATTCTTCCATCTATACCCTTTTTTTGTATCTATGTAAATTATCTATGTAGTGCCAATCCAACATAAGTCTTTAGTTTTTATTATATTTAGTTTCATTTTTTTTTTTTTATTAATTCACTATTTATCTATTTATTATTAATTCAATTTAAAATTTAAATAATTAAATTTTAAAGATTATAATTTAAATTATTTGTTTTTATTTCTATTTTTTTTTTATTTAATTTAAATTTTTAATTTAAATTGAATTAATTGATTCTTTTGTTTTCTTCATTGTATTCTTTTATCAACATTCATATTGACAAGAATATATCAAACAAATATAATCTGATCGTGGGGAAATGGATCCATTTATCTACGTTCCATAGGTTTAATTTTTTACTTCATTCAAATTATGGGTTTCTTGGGTTTGCTGTGATACAAGAAGTCTTTTTGATTGAAAAAAAAAATAAAAAAAAAAATTAACTATAAACTATAATAAACTATAAATTAAAATTAACTAAAATTAACTATATAATTTAAATAATTTAAATAATAGTATATATAGTATATAATTATATACTATATAATTATAATATAATAATATAAATAATTATAATTAAAAATATAATTAAAATTAATTTAATAATAATTTAAACTATAAATTAAATTAATTTAAACTATATAATATTATATTTATAATCAGTTCGTTTTTATGTTCAGAATCGATTAGAAATTTTTCTATTTCATTTCTTGCTAATTTAATGTTTTGATTGTGTTATGCAATTCAATTGCTTTATTTATTTGATTCCGATTGGATCTACACATCCTAATTATTTTATTTGGGTTGCTAACTCAACGGTAGAGTACTCGGCTTTTAAGTGCGGCTAGCATCTTTTACACATTTGTATGAAGCAAGTAGTTCGTCCATACCATCGGTAGAGTTTGTAAGACCACGACTGATCCTGAAAGGAATGAATGGAAAAAAGAGCATGTCGTATCAGTGGATAATTCTGAGAATATTTTATTCTTACCCGATCGGTCCAAAACTTTGTTTGAATTCTTGGCGGGGAACAAAATAAATTCAAAGTTGGGTCGAGTAAATAAATGGATAGAGCCCCACGGCCCCAATATTATTCTAAGGAAACAAAAAAAGCAACGAGTTTCTGTTCTTAATTTGAATACTTGATTTCCCGATCTAATTATACGTTAAAAATTTATTAGTGCCTGACGCGGGAAAGTCTTTTCCCATAAGTGAATTGTAGATTTTTTTTTTAACGAGTCCTAATTATTAACCATTCTTCATTATGGGGTGGAGATGAATGTGTAGAAGAAGCAGTATATTGATAAATAAAGAGATTTTTTTCCAAAATCAAAAGAGCGATTGGCTTGAAAAAATAAAAAGACTTCTAATCATCTTGTTATCCTATAAGGAACATAAACCAATTAGATGGAAAAAGAGAAGATAGAAAGTCCGTTGATGAATTTAACCTGTTTCCGAGGTATCTATTCTTTTCTTACTATAATACCTTGTTTTTACTGTATCGTACTATGTATCATTTGATAACCCAATAAAAAAAATCCCCTAACTTTGGTTCAAATCTAATTTCAAATGGAAGAATTTCAAAGATATTTAAAACCAGATAAATCTTGGCAACATGACTTCCTATACCCACTTATCTTTCGGGAGTATATTTATGCACTTGCTTATGATCATGGTTTAAATAGATCTATTTTGTTGGAAAATTTAGGTTATGACAATAAATCTAGTTTACTAATTGTAAAACGTTTAATTTCTCGAATGTATCAACAGAATCATTTGATTATTTCCGTTACTGAGTCTAACCAAAATCCATTTTTTAGGTACAACAAGAATTTGTATTCTCAAATGACATCAGAGGGGCTTGCAGTTATTGTGGAAATTCCATTTTCCCTACGATTAGTATCCTCCTTAGAAAGGTCAGAAATAGTAAAATCTCATAATTTACGATCAATTCATTCAATATTTCCTTTTTTAGAGGACAAATTTTCACATTTAAATTATGTGTCAGCTGTACTAATACCTTACCCCATCCATCTGGAAATCTTGATTCAAATTCTTCGCTACTGGGCGAAAGATGCCTCTTCTTTGCATTTATTACGGCTCTTTCTCCACGAGTATTGTAATTGGACTAGTCTTATTACTCCAAAGAAATCTATTTCCATTTTTTCAAAGAGCAACCCAAGATTATTCTTGTTCCTATATAATTCTCATGTATGTGAATACGAATCCATCTTTCTTTTTCTACGTAACCAATCTTCTCATTTACGATCAACATCCTCTCGGATTCTTTTTGAACGAATGGATTTCTATGGAAAAATAGACCATCTTGCAAAAGTCTTTGCTAATGATTTTCCGGCTATTCTATGGTTATTGAAAGATTCTTTCATGCATTATGTTAGATATCAAGGAAAATCCATTTTGGTTTCAAAAGATACGCCTCTTCTGATGAATAAATGGAAATGTTACCTTGTCAATTTATGTCAATGTCATTTTTATGTGTGGTCTCAATCGGAAAGGGTCTATATAAACCAATTATCCAAGCATTCTCTCAACTTTTTGGGCTATCTTTCAAGTGTGCGACTAAATCCTTCAGTGGTACGGAGTCAAATGCTGGAAAAATCAGTTATAATAGATAATGCTATGAAGAAACTCGATACAATAGTTCCAATTACTCCTCTGATTGGATCATCGGCAAAATCGAAATTTTGTAACGCATTAGGGCATCCCATTAGTAAACCGACCTGGGCTAATTCATCGGATTCTGATATTATCGATCAATTTGTGCGTATATGCAGTAATCTTTCTCATTATTACAGTGGATCCTCAAAAAAAAAGAGTTTGTATCGAATAAAATATATACTTCGACTTTCTTGTGTTAAAACTTTGGCTCGTAAACACAAAAGTACTGTACGCGCTTTTTTGAAAAGATTAGATTCGGAATTATTGG